CCCCCTTGACAGAGCAAGAGTTAAAAAAGCGGTAATTCAAATCCACTGCGGTACTCTATATAAAATCCCCCCCAAAAAGAAAATAGAGGGGAAAGATACCAAAACAGTCCTGTATCAGACTGGCTGTCTTCTTGTAGTTGGATCCCCAAGTTTTTGGAATGCTCCAAACTCTACTTGAGCATCCAAATCTGGGTCAATACCAGCAAAAACATCTCTGAACAAGGTTCTAGCACCATGCCAAATGTGTCCGAAGAAGAAGAGCAAAGCAAACGAAGCATGCCCAAAAGTAAACCAACCCCTTGGACTGCTACGAAAAACACCATCGGATTTCAAAGTCGCACGATCTAATTCAAAAATTTCACCCAATTGAGCGCGTCTAGCATATTTTTTCACAGTAGCAGGATCACTATAACTGACTCCATTGAGTTCACCGCCGTAGAACTCAACGGTTACACCTACTTGTTCAACACTATACTTCGATTCTGCCCTTCTAAAAGGAACATCAGCTCTAACAATTCCATCGCCGTCTACCAAAACGACTGGAAATGTTTCAAAAAAAGTAGGCATACGACGTACAAAAAGCTCACGGCCTTCTTTATCTCTAAAGATAGGGTGTCCTAACCATCCAACCGCTATTCCATCTCCGTTATCCATTGAGCCTGCCCTGAATAATCCTCCTTTTGCCGGATTATTGCCGATATAATCATAAAAAGCTAATTTTTCAGGAATTTTAGACCAGGCTTCTGATAAACTTTGATTTTCGGCTAGCCCAGCGCTAATTCTTCGATATATCTCTTGCTGGAAGTAACCCTGATCCCATTGATAGCGAGTCGGGCCAAATAATTCGATGGGGGTAGTTGCTGAACCATACCACATAGTTCCAGCAACAACAAAAGCTGCAAAAAAGACAGCTGCGATACTACTGGAAAGTACGGTTTCAATATTTCCCATACGCAATCCTTTGTATAGACGTTGTGGCGGTCGGACGCTAAGATGGAATAAACCCGCTAATATGCCCAATGTACCTGCTGCAATATGATGAGAAGCTATTCCTCCCGGAACAAAAGGATCAAACCCTTCCACGCCCCACGACGGATTTACAGGTTGTACTTTTCCCGTTAGTCCATAAGGATCGGACACCCATATTCCGGGACCATACAAGCCTGTTACATGAAATGCACCAAAACCAAAGCAAGCCACCCCGGAGAGAAATAAATGAATTCCAAAGATCTTGGGCAAATCCAAAGAAGGTTTTCCTGTCCGTTCATCACAAAATATTTCTAGATCCCAATAGACCCAATGCCAGATAGCTGCCAAAAAGCATAAGCCAGAAAACACAATATGTGCCCCAGCTACACCTTCGTAACTCCAAATTCCCGGATTCGTTACAGTCCCTCCTGTGATACTCCAACCTCCCCATGAATTGGTTATTCCTAACCGAGTCATGAAGGGAATAACGAACATACCCTGTCTCCACATTGGATCAAGAACAGGATCAGAAGGATCAAAAACTGCTAATTCATACAGAGCCATCGAGCCCGCCCAACCAGCAACCAGAGCTGTATGCATTATATGAACGGAAAGCAACCGGCCGGGATCATTCAATACAACGGTATGAACACGATACCAAGGCAAACCCATGGAAAATACCCCTTTATCAAAGAAAAATAGACACTACGTAACTTTATTGCATTGAAAAAAACTATACTATGACTATCCTATGGACCTCCCTTGTTCGGTGGATTATTTCCTAAGAAGGGCTAGGTTACTATTTATTCTATTCTGTTTGTAATAATGGAATAATTCTGTTCGTAGGAACAAAGAGAAGCAGATTTATTCTATACTCGATAAGTACCAATACGCAATGGGGGGTTGGTACCATTTTCTATGAGTAAATGTTTATCATTAGAAGGACTTATTCGTAAAAATTTTCCTTTATTTATTTTGTCTTTCTTTCTAAATTTTTCTAATTTATGGATAAAATAAATATGATAAAGCCAATATTATAAAGACAATAAAACCATATTGTTACGTTTCCACATCAAAGTGAAATATAGTATTTAGTTCTTTTTTCTTTCAATTCATGCCTATTGGTGTTCCAAAAGTACCTTTCCGCAGTCCTGGAGAGGAAGATGCATCTTGGGTTGACGTATAGTGCGACTTGTCAGATATATTGGGTCATATGGGATTTCCCCGTTCTCTCCCCCGATCGAGATATCCTCTGTTTCGCCCAAGAAAGAGAAATTGAATCATCAAAAAATTGGAGCGTGAAGTGCAATTAGATGCATTCTTTGGGGAGATTCATAGTACTATTATCAATTAGAATAATTTATGGTTGGCTTTGGTTGGACTAAAAAATGAAGTATCCAGGCTCCGTTTAGAAAAAACCCAATTGGTAATATATCTATGATTACTACATGTATCATAAATGATTGCTGTTTGTTATTTGTAAAGTCATAACAAAAAGAAATGGTGATGGGAAGATTTGTCCTATATGTGC